TAGAGCAGCACCTTGCCGTAGAGAGGGTCCTAGAAAGGTTAAGAGTTCTGCACCGGTTGGAGTGGAATAGGAATCTAAAACAGAATTCGATCAATTGGCTTTAACGAACCTATTTCATTAGAATGATCGAAGAACCCGCTTATCCATAGAAAGAGGGAGAGAGAATGAGAAATCACTCGACTGTTAAGGAGAGGAGGGGAGAGTTCGACCGCCCTAAGCCAACCAGAACGGCAAAGAAGAGTTCTATTCGGCGACCGGTAGGGAGAGGAGAGGATGGGAGGAGAGAACGTCGACCATAAGGGAGACAGCAGTTACTTCGATGTGAGCAGAGTGCCCATTTCCTTACTTAGACTAACCTTCGTTTAGAAAGGCTCTCCCCTCGCTCTGACTCTTCCCATACTAAGACTTTTGTTGATCTACCTTTGACTTACTTCCTATCTCTACCCTTGATCCAAGGTAGCCGAAGGACGGATTTTTACTAAGCTTTGCTGAAAAAAGTTGCAAACTTCAGTTCCGAAACTTTAGTCTTAACTTCGTTTAGTCAGAAGAACTTAGAACGGCGGTAGCAGGGCGAAAGGCAAGGTCACATCCTGCCGTCATAGCTTGCCTCCCATTGCTTCGTACGAGACAGAGAAAAAAAAGAGTTCTGCATCTCTCCGGGGCTGGGGGAACAAATAGGCGTGTGGAAGAGGGAGAGAGGGGGGGCTACGAGCCCTCTCCCGTTGTTGTTCCCGGACTACCCATCCATCCACTTCCCCTTTTCCGTGTGCCCAAAAGCCCGACCGCCCGGTTTATGAGCCCATTTCCGATTCCCTTACCCAATCTCATGAGAAGCAAGCCCAGCAGGCCCTACCTTAAAATGTCCCCAGACAGCCAGCCCTCACCAGGCTGCTAGCATTGCTAAATGCTCCGCCACGAAGCAAGCTCTCCCGAATACGACAGATGCAGAAGTGGGGAAGCCGGAAGTGGCTAAAGAAGTCGGAGGAAGAAAGTAGTTGGACAACTGTATACACGAGGGTACATTAGTCTTCTGGGAATTGGCAACATTGACAGAAAGGGGAAAGGGTAGGAATACACTTTTTTAGGTGTAGCTATACTAAAGTAGTTGGCCTAACCTTCGGTTCCCGTAACCAAGTTTTTCTTTCTCATTCCTTATGTACTTTTTCTTACTTCATCCATACTTTTTTACTTTTTCTGAAGTGTGGGGCAAACGGCGCCCTCTACTTCTACTTCTAACTAAAGGCGAAGAGCCGGCATTGCAAGCAAATAGAGAGCCTCCGCCCGTTTGATCGGTTGCGAGCCGGAAAGCGTACCGGCAGTTTGAGTCGCGAAAGGGCCGCTTGCTTCACTTCATTTTTCTATAGAATCTTGCTTCACTTCATTTTTCTATAGAATAAAATAATATATATAATTGAATTCTATATCTATCTATAAACAAAAAAGATATATATAATCTTTTTATTTTTCCAATTGTTCATTCCTGGGGAGAGGAAGAAGCAGATAGAGCAAAGGCCTCCTCTTTCCGTTCGCTCTTCCCGAAGTGAGCGAATTGCATGTAGAGATCCGTAGGGGCTTATAGTTTAATTGGTTGAAACGTACCGCTCATAACGGTGATATTGTAGGTTCGAGCCCTACTAAGCCTACCACCCCCTGCTCTTCTCTTTCAGCCCTTGCTGGTGAAAGTCTTAGAATGAATGTTGGCCTAGATAGAGGAATAAAAACTAGCTCGACCGGAAGGGAGAGGATAGGCGAATCAGTAACTGAAATGAAAGCTGGAGTAAGACAGTCAGTTGGAGAGCTAGCATGAAGAAGTAGGAAGGGATATTCGAAAGGCAGAAGGGTAAGAGCTAGAAGGCTGTCTTTGAGGATAGGATGGTCGGACAAGGAATCCAACCTCTTTCTATAGATAAGATAAGTCTGTAACTTCAGGTCGAATCACTAGAAGGTATACTATTCTGAGGGTAGGCATTCGCCGTCCCTCAATCGCTTACTGATATGCTTTATCTCATCTAGCAGCACTCTAAGAGCCTCTTTCCACCCTACTGGCTTTAGGTAAGGGTCTCAGATCGTATGCCTTCTAGCCTGCCTCTTTCTTGAGCTGGCCATGGGATAAAAAGTAGATCTCTATCTGATCTGTGAAGTGAAAGACTAGTCCTGATCTTATTGAATGAATTCCATCTAAGAAGTAGAAGTAGGTTCGCTGAAGCCCATCTATTCAATAAGATCAGTTAAGCAGGTTGTTAGGGCCACTCGACTTATAAGTAGTAGTATCACTTTGATCCTATATGAGCATCCACTTTTTCAAACAATTGAGCCTTCATCATGGGAATAAATAGGATAACAGGATTCCAGCTGTAGTTTATTGGCCGTTAGGTCGGTCAAACTGTCCATGTAGCTAAAGTCAAGCCAATTGTTCGAGTTCGCGTTCTCGTTCAGGACAGGACAGTATGGGACCTCTTGCTTAGGGCTTTGGAAGCAAGCAACCAACCCGGCAGAAGTC